CACTCACATTTTTTTCCACCAAGAACGCTTTATGAAACTCTTTGACCCCCGAATTTGGAGTATCCTACTTTCACGCGATTCACAGGGTTCAACAAGCAATCGATATTTCACGGTCAAAGGTGTAGTACTGCTTGTAGTAGCGGTCCTTATATATCGTATTAACAATCGAAATATGGTCGAAAGCAAAAATCTCTATTTGAGGGGGCTTCTTCCTATACCTATTCTTCCTATACCTATGAATTCCATTGGACCCAGAAATGATACATTGGAAGAATCTTTTTGGTCTTCCAATCTCAATAGGTTGATTGTTTCGCTCCTGTATCTTCCAAAAGGGAAAAAGATCTCTGAGAGTTGTTTCATGGATTCGAAAGAGAGTACTTGGGTTCTCCCAATAACTCAAAAAATGTGTATCATCCCTGAATCTAACTGGGGTTCTCGGTGGTGGAGGAACCGGATCGGAAAAAAGAGGGATGATAGTTGTAAGATATCTAATGAAACCATAGCTGGAATTGAGATCTCATTCAAAGAGAAAGATATCCAATATCTGAAGTTTCTTTTTGTATCCTATACGGATGATCCGATCCGCAAGGACCATGATTGGGAATTCTTTGATCGTCTTTCTCCGAGGAAGAAGTGGGGTATTTTTTTGCAAAATTGTGCTCAATTTCATATGTGGCAATTCTACCAAGATCTCTCCGTTAGTTGGGGAAAGAATCAGCACGAGTCGGATTTTTTGAGGAACGTATCAAGAGATAATTGGATTTGGTTAGACAATGTGTGGTTGGTAAACAAGGATCGGTTTTTTAGCAAGGTACGCAATGTATCGTCAAATATTCAATATGATTCCACAAGATCTATTTTCGTTCAAGTAACGGATTCTAGCCAATTGAAAGGATCTTCTGATCAATCCGGAGATCATTTCGATTCCATTAGGAATGAGAATTCGGAATATCACACATTGATCAATCAAACAGAGATTCAGCAACTAAAAGAAAGATCGATTCTTTGGGATCCTTCCTTTCTTCAAACGGAACGAACAGAGATAGAATCAGATCGATTCCCGAAATGCCTTTCTGGATATTCCTCAATATCCCGGCTATTCACGGAACGTGAGAAGCAGATGAATAATCATCTGCTTCCGGAAGAAATCGAAGAATTTCTTGGGAATCCTACAAGATCAATTCGTTCTTTTTTCTCTGACAGATGGTCAGAACTTCGTCTGGGCTCGAATCCTACTGAGAGGTCCACTAGAGATCAGAAATTGTTGAAGAAACAACAAGATGTTTCTTTTGTCCCTTCCAGGCGATCGGAAAATCAAGAAATGGTTGCTATATTCAAGATAATTACGTATTTACAAAATACCGTCTCAATTCATCCTATTTCATCAGATCCGGGATGTGATATGGTTCCGAAGGATGAACCGGATATAGACAGTTCCAATAAGATTTCATTCTTGAACAAAAATCCATTTTTGGATTTATTTCATCTATTCCATGACCGGAACAAAGGGGGATACACGTTACACCACGATTTTGAATCAGAAGAGAGATTTCAAGAAATGGCAGATCTATTCACTCTATCAATAACCGAGGCGGATCTGGTATATCATAAGGGATTTACCTTTTCTATTGATTCCTACGGATTGGATCAAAAAAAATTCTTGAATGAGGTATTCAACTCCAGGGATGAATCGAAAAAGAAATCTTTATGGTTTCTACCTCCTATTTTTGATGAAGAGAATGAATCTTTTTACGGAAGGATCAGAAAAAAATCGGCCCGGATCTCCTGCGGGAATGATTTGGAAGATCCAAACCCAAAAATAGTGGTATTTGCTAGCAACAACATAATGGGGGCGGTCAATCAATATAGATTGATCCGAAATCTGATTCAAATCCAATATCGCACCTATGGGTACATAAGAAATGTATCGAATCGATTCTTTTTAATGAATCGACCCGATCGCTACTTCGAATATGGAATTCAAGGGGATCCAATAGGAAATGATACTCTGAATCATCTAACTATAATAAAATATACGATCAACCAACATTTATCGAATTTGAAAAAGAGTCAGAAGAAATGGTTCGATCCTCTTATTTCTCGAACCGAGAGATCCATGAATCGGGATCCTGATGCATATAGATACAAATGGTCCAATGGGAGCAAGAATTTCCAGGAACATTTGGAACATTTCGTTTCTGAACAGAAGCACCGTTTTCAAGTAGTGTTCGATCGATTACGTATTAATCCATATTCGATGGATTGGTCCGAGGTTATCGACAAACAAGATTTGTCTAAGTCACTTCGTTTCTTTTTGTCCAAGTCACTTCTCTTTTTGTCTAAGTCACTTCGTTTCTTTTTGTCTAAGTCACTCCCTTTTTTCTTTGTGAGTATCGGGAATATCCCCATTCATAGGTTCGAGATCCACATCTATGAATTGAAAGGTCCGAATGATCAACTCTGCAATCCGTTGTTAGAATCAATAGGTGTTCAAATCGTT